ATAAGGAGTCTTTATGTCGCGTTACAGAGGACCTCGTTTCAAAAAAATCCGTCGTCTGGGGGCTTTACCGGGGCTAACTAGTAAAAAGCCTAGAACCGGAAGCGATCTTAGAAACCAATCGCGCCCCGGCAAAAAATCTCAATACCGTATTCGTTTAGAAGAAAAACAAAAATTGCGCTTTCATTATGGTCTTACAGAACAACAATTACTTAAATACGTTCGGATCGCCGGAAAAGCCAAAGGATCAACAGGTCAGGTTTTACTACAATTACTTGAAATGCGTTTAGATAACATCCTTTTTCGATTAGGTATGGCTTCGACTATTCCTCAAGCCCGCCAATTAGTTAACCACAGACATATTTTAGTTAATGGTCGTATAGTAGATATACCAAGTTATCGCTGCAAACCCCGAGATATTATTACAGTGAGGGATGAGCAAAAATCCAGGGCTCTGATTCAAAATTATCTTGATTCACCCCCCCGTGAGGAATTACCAAAACATTTGACTCTTCACCCATTCCAATATGAAGGATTAGTCAATCAAATAATAGATAGTAAATGGGTCGGTTTGAAAATAAACGAATTGCTAGTTGTAGAATATTACTCTCGTCAGACTTAACCCTAACTAAAATAACAAGGGTTCGGGCAATTTTGCCCCCTTAGTTTTGGCTTAAGTAAAGGGACCGGGGGTAAGTAAGGTAAGGGGTTTCATCTGGGGATTTTTCTCTTATTCATGTATCATAGATCGGTAGGGTATTTTCATTCCTTGTCGATTTTGTCCAGTATTTTTCGTACCACAGAAATTCGGGGTAGGGATAGATAATCTATATCAAAGAAAGGTCTAACTGTTGGAGTATCCATTCTTATTTGATGCATTGCAGTCAGTAACATTGGTGAATCAGTTGACGAGTACGGAAAGAGAGGGATTCGAACCCTCGGTAAACAAAAGTCTACATAGCAGTTCCAATGCTACGCCTTGAACCACTCGGCCATCTCTCCCACATAATGATTATGGCCCAAAAACCGAGTGAATAGTGAGTCATTCATATTATTTTGGATAGGTATGTATATTCAATTTTAACTCTAAAAATAGAAAACTTTTCATCAAAGAAAAATCCTTCCTCCGAGGCTGGGGATAAAGATAAATCCAAAAATTGTAAAATAAGGATATATATCTATTCATGTTTGCGAAGATGGTGTTTCCGCCCTTTCTAATATTTATACCGGATTAAATCACTCAATTGAAACGAATCCAATGATCGATATATTTTTTTTAGACTGTGTTTAATGGATACCTTTAAATCATGATTCTATTTAGTTTACACTATTATTCAATTTTCATAAAAATTATAAAATTCCTTTCCAGTTTTAGATTTTTCAACAACAACTCTTTACTCCAACTTCTTAACCCATAAATTTATTCCAAATTCATGAACCGCCCCCGGATTTTTTTTTATTGATTCCTGTCAAAAAGAAACAATTTGAGTAAAAGGTCTTTCTTTTTATTTTAATGAATCCGTTTTTATGTTATTTCGTACTGCACAATTCCTTTGTTTGTGGGATCGTTTTCTCACGAAAGGGAATTTAAATAAATTATAGAATTAATACACCTATGTCTAGATCTGGGATAAATGGAAATTTTATTGATAAAACCTTTTCAATTGTAGCCAATATCTTATTACGAATAATTCCGACAACTTCGGGAGAAAAAGAGGCATTCACCTATTACAGAGATGGTGCGATTTGATTATTTTTTTTTTATATTTTTACCGCTCTCAGTCTTAAGAGAAAGACAACATTATTCGGGATAGGAAGAAAAAAATTATGGAAATAAATCTACGCTTGTTGAAGGTGAAGTTTGTAAATAAAACAACGCCTTCTGTCGTGTATCCCCGATTAATGCAGCCTCAGATGCTTCAATTGTCGATTCTAGAGTATTGAGCGAAAGGTTACACCTATGGGTTAGGTCAACCCTACTCCACTAGTACCAATAGGGGGCATAGGGGAAGAAGCACTACTCCTAGGAATCAACACACGAAAACTTTGTTATAAATTATCCCTTTTCCTTATCAGGATCGGGACTAACAATGGTTGGGACAACAAACATCCATCTCGTTCGTATTTTGGATACCCGTATAACCATCGAAGACTGTTGAAGTGACTAATTCCTGCAAATTAAAGGGCGTTGAAGACAAAGAAATTGTTGGAGTAACTTTTTTTATCTAATACCAACATGCTTGATGTTAAGGAAAGATCTTCTACAAGAAGGTTGGCTAGAGATTTCTTGTAAAAACACCAGCCCCGCTTAGTTTATAATGAGAATATTTCAGTCTTTTTGATTCCATGTATTATTATCATTATGCACATAAAGGAGGAGCCGTATGAGATGAAAATCTCATGTACGGTTCTGAAACGGAGATTCTTTGAATCGAATGACGACCGTAACGGATGTCGGCTCAATCCGAAGGAAATTATGCGGAAGCTTTACAGAATTATTATG